TAGTAAGTATCGCTCACCTTTTCACCGCATGATCTGGGATATTTTCTCAGTATCATTATGGGATAAAATGGTTTTGCTTTCGGCAACGAATGATAAACATCCTTCTTGCCGGGACAGACTATGGCCTTTTCAGCCAAACTGTCTTGAGTGGTCTTCCCCGGTTATATAATGCCGGTTTTCTGCTTCTTTTGGCCGTCTCGTTTTCTTTTCCCGTCAAAGGGGAAGGAAGACCCGGACGCAATGTCGTTTCCTTGGTCGATCCATACAAAGGTCGAATCTATTGATTCGATATAAGGTAGTGCCGGTTCTGATTTGCTTACGTTTAGTTATGGTTATTGTAAGCGTAAAATCAGTTGGCGCTGGCGGTCAGATGATCAGGTGATGACCACTTTTCCACCGGGGCGATTGGCCTTCAAGGAAGAAGGTGCTGGTAAGGTTCGGGTATTTGCGATACCCAATGCTCTTAAACAAGCATTATTACGTCCTGCACATGATTGGTGCATGAAGATTCTACGAATGTTACCAACAGATGGAACATTCAATCAGACTGCACCATTGGGTAGGCTATCAAAACTTAAGTCGTTAAGAAGTTTTGATTTGTCTTCCGCGACGGATCGTTTTCCGCTCGCCATTCAGGGTGTTCTTATAGAAGCCTTGTGCTTACTAGGGCATTCGCATGGGTCCGTTCCGGACTTGGGGTGAATGCCTTTCAAGCTCCGACAGATGAGGATCAACTCCCATGCTATTCGAAGCTTGTCCGATTCGCAACCGGGCAGCCTCTCGGATTTCTTTCTTCATGGCCTCTGTTTGCTTTGTGCCATCATTTTATTGTGTGGTACTCTGCAGATAGGGTGTATCCTGGCAGAAAGTTTAAAAAGTACGCTTTACTCGGTGACGATATCGTCATCGGGGATTCCTTGGTTGCTAAGGTTTACCAAGAAGTGATGACTGAACTCGGAGTCGGGATTTCAGCTCCGAAATCCTGGATTTCTGAGAGAGGTGGTCTTGAATTTGCGCAGAAATTCCGAATTCAGGATCGCGATTTGTCTCCGATCAGCGTGAAAATGCTTCGATCTGCGAGACACGCTGTCGCTTGGATGCCAGTGTGCCAAAGCGTTGGTGTTACGTCGCTTCGCACCTCCTTAAGGTTAAGGGGTGTGCAGGATTCAGGCGATATTCGTCTCGTCCTGAGCACGTTAATCCTAACTATAATAGACACGCATATACTAGTAACCTTTTCACCAGGTGGAATAACCCCTCTGCCGTTCAATTTGTGGCTGAGTTTCCCAGAAGGGTTCTTAGTCACCCCATATCATATGGGTATGGTGCGGCAGATGCTTCTTGAGTCTTGTTCTCCAGATTGGGACTTCATGGTCCGTTTGTTTGGTTGAAGATCTCGATCCTCAGTTAGATGAGGACACTCTGCTTTTGACAGAGACTCTATTATTAAAACAATGGATGGAGTCTTGTCTTGAGTATATGAAGTGGTATTCCAAAGCGAAAATTTACTTTTCAATTACCGCTATCGATTTGCTTGATCCTCCAGCCGTTGTGTTTCGGCCGGATCGGAAAGACAAATTCTCTAAAATATTTTAAAAAGGTCGACAGTTTCGGTGTTATGACTTAATCAGAACACATCGTGCGCCGCTCCCATTAACTGAGCGGGGAGTTTCTTTGCACATCGATTTGGTGCAATGTAAACTATGGTTAAAACCTTGTCAATGGTTAGGCAAGGTATTCGCCGCCAAAGATGCCACGCGTCGGTCACGTGCAAGGCCAGCAGATGATAAGATAGAGTCTGCCTCAATTGTTCCTCTGACTGACTGTGGTCTATAAGACTTAGTTGCAGCGCTAGCGCCTCTATTACTTGACGGCTAGTAAGGCTAGCGCGCTACGGCTTTTTTTGGTAAGGCTCTTCTGGATAGCAGATATGGACAATCACCATTTTTTCGGTCCGGCACGAGCGGAATAGTATGGGACAGGTTCATGGAATGACCCGGGTAGGAATATAAATTATAACGTTCCTTCAACTCACCATCCAACTATTCAAGTATGCCCATTGGAAATATCCAGACGCCCTGTTGAAAAAATGATTCTTTATTATTGAGGTGGAATGAATGCTGCTGCTTTCGGCCCCATAAAATCGCCTAATGTTGCGCATCGGATCAGTTAGGTGCCGGGCAGGCGGGGGGTGGGGCATAGGAACCGGCAAAAGGAATTGGAGGCTCGGGAGCCAGCGATCTCCTTTGCACCAACTAACGGGTGGCCCAAATCTATTTGGATAGTATTTACTACTTTTGGAAGTGGGAAAATGCCCCCTCAAAACCCCCCTATACCTTCCCCCATTCCCTGGATATGAACTCATTCTTCCCCTTTTTTTTCTGTTTTCCGTGGATCCGTCCCTTCCATCGGAAGAAGAGGAGCGCCACTCGACCAACGGCCGAGGAGCAGACATCGGGGCCGCCCCAATGAACGTCACGTAGATTCCCGGAAGGGAAGTTGTTAAGAAATTCAACTTCTTTATTCTAGCGTTTACTCGAATTAGACATCTTTTTCTCCATCTTCAACCCCTATCACTGTTGAAACTATTTTCGACCCCCAACCCACCCTTCTTCTACGGTCGGTGCTTCATTATCCCTACTAAGTATCGGCTTTATGTACATAAGCATTCATCCCTTCGCCTGTCCAGCTTCTCGTTCTTCATGTTCTCCCCCGGATCCCAAGAGGCATAAGCCCACTTCTATCCGTTCGGCCCAATCCCTATAGTCCCATCGAACATAGGGATGTTCCTCACGAACTCCATGGTTTGGGCTGGATCTGAGTTAGGGAGGTTCTTCCGGTTGAAAGAAAAATAAAAAGTTTGCTTTCGATCTCCGGTTGCAAAGTTCCGATCAATCAGGGAAAGCTAACTGTAACCTCGTTCTTCGGATCCCGAATCCCGAGCTATAGCTATAGTTAACTATAGGCAGGGCCATGTTCCAGTTGGGCACAGAAGCAGGGTTCCGCAGTGATGGAGAGGGCTGAATAATCAGTGTAGTTGGAAGCGGTTTAGGTTGAAACCGGAAGAGAGGCTGAAAAGTCCTCCCAGTATGTACCGTGCGCACCCCAGCCTGTCTCTGGTGCGCTCAATGAGAAACCTGTTCTCTGGATCAGTTCCCAACCCTCTGTATCAGTTGCTTCTCCCGCCCGCCCATCATTTAGTGACATAGTGGGGTGGGAGTAAGAAAGAAGTTTCTATTTCATTCGAAATGAATACGGGTTTTACGTGTATGAGACAATAAATAAAGAAACTTTAATGATATTCATGGAGCCAATGAATGAATTGGGGCCCCGGGCCCCGTTCCCGACCGACACCTGCCCCCCGCTTTTCCAGCCAGATCTGCGAAACAACCATCTGCGACTACAGGCACGCGACAACTGCAGGTACGCTGCCCATCCCCGGCACCAAATGGTATTGGAACGGAAACACGTCTCGAGTGGTGAGGGAACACATCTCACATCTGGGAAAAAAAACGGGAAGGTAGAAAGAGATTGCATTTCTATCGATTACGTGCGGACCAATCAATTCCCATAGGCATTTGCAGTCGATTGCGGTAGTGATAGCAAACATGCTGCCTCCTATCTCGGAGCATCATCAATCCGAAACTTATCCTTTTTTCTGTCTCGAGAAAGCGCGAACTTGTCTCTGTATGGCAGGTGGCTCCATCTGTAATACAGATCTTGACGGAATATACTAGTAAACCCTCCGACCATGCAGCATGTCCCAGTAAGATGCCATGAGGTCAAACATTTTATGGGGATTGAGTGGTGGCGACAACGCTCAAACATGAATCTGAGAGTATCCACATGTTAAGAGGACCGCAAAGAGTCCAATCATCTAAATCTACTTCCTTCTACTAAGGAATCATGAATCCAATCTTTTTTTGCAGAAATCACAATCCGACAACAGGAGCATTCTTCATACCGGCATTACACATTGCATTATGAGCAAAGCAACCCCCCAATCCGCTATGAATGTAGTCTCAAGTTTGTCTCCTCCCTCCGCGATCTCTACCTGATGGTATCCGAAGAAACCATATGTAAAAGGGTACACTTCGCGATCCGGCCCCCCCATATTTCTTTCGTAAATGGTGTGGGAAGGGGATCTCGCATACATCATGGAGCATTCTTAAGTCTATGCCCTTATTCCTTCCACCATTCCTCTTGATAGAGATGAGGATTGGAGTAACCCACTCAGATTCTATGACGGGGGAGAGAAGGCCTCCCCCCAACATAGCATCAATTTCCTCCTCCACCTTATCACGCAGCTTGGGATTGAGGCGAGAGGTTCACCTCCCTACTGGTTCAGCATCAGATTGAAGCTTTGTTCCCGACTCGTGCAGTCCCTTCATATCTGCAAGACTTTCGGAGGCAAGTCCCGCACCTACTTATTATTCCGTGGGGTGTGGGCGGGGGAGGATCGGTCAGTTAGCAAGAAATTGTCTGTCCATGGATCTTCTGGTAATTCGCCCCACGTGGCTTGGCAAGGCGGTTTCGAGGCGTGGGTGACCCCAACTATGTGAGACCTATTGCTCATGCTCGCCTCGCATCGGTCAACCAGCTGTAGAAGTACCCAAGGAGGTGCTCCTGGTCTAGTCAATATTGCTTATTCCGGTATTTTTCAGTGGTGGTATACAATTGGTTCACGCACCAATGAAGATTTTAATACTGGAGCTCTTTTCTTACTATTTCGTTCTCCGCCATCCCGTGCAGGTGCCCCATCTGCAACCTCAGTGGAACCCGGTTGAGAAATGCGCTCGTCTCAATCACCATTTGTCGGGACTCTTCGGAGTCAGTTCTTTGGCTCGGACGGGGCATTCAGTTCATGTTGCTATTCCCGAATCGGGGAGGGAGCATATCAAATGGGATAATTTCAACAATGTATTACCGTATCCCTAAGGTTCCCCCTACAGGTTAGTGGAATCTTTATGTTCTAAATTCCGAAAAAAGTAGTCACTTATTCGGTACCGGTGCGGGAACTGCAATAAAAACTCTTCTCGGAGGATTCCATCCACCCACTTTATCAAACAAAGTTTGTGGCTGACTGATAGATATCGCTCACCGCCACGTCAGCAGCCATTTCTTGTGTTTTTATCGTCGCTGGTCATATGTAAAGAACTCACTTTTGAATCGGGCATGGTATAAAAGAGATTTTAGGAGCGGGAGAACAATTGGGCCAGGTCCCTCACAATCAATAACTCTCTTCATTTTCATTCAATTAGGCCTTGCTCCAGCTTCTTTAGGGGTAACTTGACTTTGGACGATCATATTTCCCCATAAATAAATGATTCTCAAAGATGTGATGTAATGGACATAGACATGACTCCAATGGATGAATTCTAAGGCATGTCACAAATGTTTGATGAATGCAACGTATGTCAGTCAGATGAAGATTTATCATTTGGAGTGGATTCGAAGGCGGGTGGACCCAGATACCACTCACCATTGAAGCTGCTGCTATGGGAAAGAGATGAGACTCACATGCTTCGGCCTATTCACTTGACAACTAAGGATTTGATGCCATCAAGCGAGTTTGTTCTTAAGAAATAGATAATCAAGAACCTATAGAAGGACAACCCATCCCTCAGAATTTCCACCAATCCTTAGATAGATTTGAAGAAAGAACTAAGGAAGAAATAGTGTTAGAAGAAACGAAACCATAGACGTCAGCACAGATAGTGATCCTAAAATAGGATAGATTAGTACATCCCTATCTCCTACAGAACAGGATAAGTTGATTAGAAACCTTAAAGAGCACAAAGATATGTTTGCTTGGTCCTATAGTGATATGCCAGGGTTAGATAGACCCATCCTTAGTCGAACATCACTTAGTCTTCGAATTCAGTGCAAAACCTGTTAAACAGAAATTCAGGAAATTACACCCTGACATAGAACTTAAGGTCAAAGAAGAGGTAGATAAGCTTATTAAAGATTTTATCAAAACTTTAGATTACTCAGACTGGATTTCTAACATTGTTCCTGTTCCCAAGAAAGATGGCAAGGTTAGAGTCTGTATATAGATTTAAGAAACCTTAATTAAGCTTGTCCTAAAGATGACTTTCCTTTACCTAACATAGATATCCTGGTAGATAGTACTGCTGGTTTTGAATCTTTGTCTTTTATGGATGGATTTTCCGGAACCTAGCAGAGTGTGATCAAAAGTATTTCATAAGGGCACCTTTAGCTATAAAGTTATGCCTGAAGCGGGTGCTACATATATATCAGAGGGCTATGAGAGCTATCTTCAATGATATGATGCATACGCTGATGGATTACTATTTATATGATATAATAGTAAAGTCTAGAACTAGAGAAGGTCACATAGAAGTGTTTGAAAAAGTGTTTTTAAGACTCTTTTTCAATAGAATATAAGCTTAGACTAAACCCTCAGAAGTGTGCCTTTGGTCTTACTGAAGGAAAGTTATTAGGATTTATTTATAGTTAGCTGTAGGGGCATGGAAGTCGACCCTTCTAAGATCAAGGCAATTTAGGAAATGCCTGCACCTAAAAATACATGTTAAAGAAGTTCGAAGCTTGCAAGCAAGGTAGAATTTTTGCTTTAAGGAGATTCATATCCCGGCGATATGATGCAACAAACCTTTCACGGAGTTATTCAGAAAGGACACTGACGTTGGAATGGAATTCAAAGTTTCAGAAGGCATTCGAGGATGTTAAGAGGTATCTATTGAATCCCTCTGTTTTATCTCCACCTGTGCCTGGGAGACCTCTTCTGTTGTACATCTCATGCACTGACTTTTCCATAGGATGGATGTGTTTTAGGCCGGATGGTCATTGATATAAGGCAATATACTACCTCAGTCAAACCTTAGTCGGATATGAAATGAAGTATTCACCTTTACCTTGAGAGAAAACTTGTTTAGCTTTAGTGTTTGCAACTCAGAAGCTACGTCACTATATTATATGCTATGTTGGCCCATGCAGTCAAACTCTTGGCTCGTATGGATCCTCTCAAATACCTGTTTGAGAAGCCAGCATTGACCGTAGCAATTGCTTTTATTTTTTCGGAGTTTGAGATTTCCTATGTAACCCAGAAAGCCATTAAATGAAAGGTCAAGCACAGATCACTTAGCAAACCACCCTTTGCCTTCTCCCTTAGAAACGAATTTCCCAGATGAACTTGTTTGCAATAGAAGAAGAGAAAGAGAAGTTGTGGCAATTGTATTTTGACGGAGCTCTGAATGCCCAATGGGGCAGGGATAGGGATAGTCTTCATATCCCAAGAAGGAGTAAAGGATCCCCGAAGCTTTTAGGTTTATTTAGGTTCCCTGCTACCAACAACATAGCAGAGTATGAAGCTATGCAGGCCAGATTATCCAATTTGAATCTCCGATTCAGAGTTGGTAATTAAGCAAATCTTAGATTAATATAAAACTAAGGATGTCAAGCTTTTACCCTAAAAAGAGAATAGTGAGAAAAATTGGATAACAATTCGAGGACTCGGCGGGAAGATAATGAATTTGCGGATGCGATGGCGCCCTCGATGTTTGAGATTCCAGATGGAGATGATTTTCATACAATTACGGTTGAACCAACTGGACCAACCAGCTCATCAAGATGCGATTGTATGCGCTATTGAAGATGCAGCAGTATCAGACGACCTTCCTTGGTTTACTTTTTTAAAAAATGACAAGTTGCCCTGATCAGGCATCTCCTAAAGATAAGGAGACCCTTAATAAAAAAAAAATGGAAACAGTGAGTTTCTTCCGACTATAAGCAACAGGGGGTGCGCCTTTCATTGAATTGAATTTCAGTGAGGGTCACAGGTGAGGGTTGTGGGGTAAGGGAGGCTGACTTATATTATATGGATGGCTAGCTCGGGATAGCCGCCGTCGAGAATGCTGCATGTGGGGCCTTACCTGTGAATGGTGTTGAAACCTAGCTCTATATAGGAGTGTTGGACCTACAGGGCTCTAGTTACATAGGGGCAAGCATATGTCTGTGTCTGTCCAAGCAAGCATATTAGTGTGGTGCATTGATTGATAGAAGCGGCGAGTTTTGGTTGGGACAAGCTATCGCATGCATGGAAGTGAGGAACCGGCCCGCTTGCTTAGCAGTGGTGTTTTGGAATTCACTTCTCTAAGAACTGCACTGTAGGATTGGATCTTTTGCGCCGGCTATGCGTCAGGTCTCTCTCTCCCGCGAGGCAGCTTTGTCTTTCTTACGGTGTCTCAGAAATGGGTTTGAGATTTTCCATCAATCAAGAAAGAAATACGGCAGGCACTTGGGCTGTCTCACTACGCCGAGATAGATTTGTTCTATCCGCGTTCATCACAGCGAGTTTGGATGGCGCGCCCCGAGAGAGAAGTAGTCGAAAGGTCATTTTTCTTCCCCTCCCCAGTTCGGAGTTTTTCTTCCTTCTGCTTCCTTATCTTTTCTAATTCAGCCAATAAGGCTGCCTCTTTTTCATTTATCTTTTAATTTTCTTCCTCTTCTTGATCTTTTCCGAGGGCCACCATTCTTCATCGAACCAGAGTGGCCGATTATGAGGGTTAAAATACCTCCCAAGGATCATAAACCATGAATGATTTCGATTAGGACAATTTATGCAGAAAATCTCGAACAGCGCCTGCTTGTATTCGAGATAAGAACACAATGTCGATCCGAACTCGACCAGAGTCGTCATATCCCGTCCTCTCCAATCTCTGAAGGATTTTATGGTCTTCATGATGAAGATCGACCGTTGGATTTTCCCCTCAGCATCCTCGTAGTGCCGGATATACGCTGCTCCAGTGGCGATTAGAATTTTCTCTGCTGACGTCCAATCCATTGGGCTTCGCTCTGACCCAAAATAATTCGGCCCAAGTAATCTGTCTGCCAAGGCCCAAGGCTTGGCATTTGCACAGTCACTATTCGGAATGGTCCGGATAACACAATCCATGGTCCTTCGATGCCAGATTATAGGCCTTCGCCTATCATCAACCTGAACTTCTCTACTCATCATCCCGATAAGCCCGTTTTGAAGATATTCCCGTGTTAGGAAGTCGGGAATACTGTTGTCGCTACCCTTGATATGCTCGATTGAGAAGTCGAACGTAGAGAACATCGTTTGCCACCTTGCAAATATTTGCTTGGCGGCCAGATCCTTAGCATCCTTCTCAAGAACTCCTTTCAAAGATTTACAATCGGATGAAATGCTGATTAAGGATGTAAATCTTATATTTGAAAATCGCTTTCAGGGCAGCAAGAACCTCCTTTTTGATTGCCGGGTACTTTGCTTGAGCTTCGTTCCAAGATCCTGACGCAAATCTGACGATCTCCTCCTGATCACCGTTGATCTGCTTAAGAACCGCTCCCCATCCAATATCTGAAGCATCACATTCGATAATCTTTGGTTTTTCATCATCTGGGAGAGCGAGGATCGGTAGATTTTGAATCCTTTTCTTGATTGTCTGGACGGCCTTGGTGTGGATGCTTCCCCATGGCTCCTTGCATGTCTTCTTGAGTCGGTCGGTCAGGATTTTTCGATCCTTCGCCAGATCTTTGTAATAATCTGCAAGAAAATTGAAGCTTCCAAGAAAACGCTGTAGCTGGGTACGATCTGTGATCTGATCGGGAAACTTGTCAGCAAATCTGATCGAATGATCCTGCACTTGAATCCGACCGTTCTTGATTCTTTGTCCAAGGAACTCGATTTCCTCCTTAAGGATCTTCATCTTCTTTGCTGATAACGCCATCCCGTATTTATCGATCTGCTTGCGGAATATCTCCAGATGTTTGAAATGGCTTTCAATCGTCTTACTGAAGATTAGGACATCAGGCTATAGCAAAGTAAAAAGGCTTCACTATTTTATGCATGATTTTCAAAAATTCGGAGGGCGCATTTTTCAGTCCAAACGGCATAACACACCATTCGTACTGTCCCGAAGGTACTACGAACGCTGTTTTATACCGATCTTTCTCAGCTATCTTAACCTGCCAAAATCCGGACTTAAGATCGAATTTACTGAAGATTCTAGATCCCGCGATCCTTGTCATCAGGGTTTGGCGATTTGGGACAGGATATCTAATAAAATTGGAGTGCATCATTCAGGGGCTTATAGCTTATAGTTAATCACCAACCTTGGCATCCCTCTTTCCTGCTCATTTCTGTTGTTGACGTAAAATGCCGCACAAGACCATGGGCTCCTGCTTGGACGGATGAGGCCCTTTTCTAAAAGATCATCGATCTCCTTCTGATTCAGCTTCCTCAATTCTTCTGGCATCTGTACTGCTCTTGCCTTGGTAGGGATATCGTTTTCTGATAAATCTGCACGGTATGGAAGTTCCACTTCCCAAATATGGCGATCCCAAAATGCCTTTGGATTCAACGAGCAGACAGTCTTTTCCAATTTTTCTTTGACCGCCTGAATCTTCGCTTGGTTTGCAGGATTGTTTAGCTGCTCGCTTATCCTGAGATTGGGCACTTCCTTCTTACGATCTTCAATAACTCTTCCAATTGTTTCCCTTTCACTGATGAGTTGCCGAATAGCAGAACTCATAGGTGCCACTGTAAAAGGGAAAAAGACCCGTGCTCCGTTCATCTTTCCTCTGATCCCTTTCTCAGTGACTTCCATAGGCTTGATCAGCGTAAGGAAGGGATTTCCGATAAGTCTTGGGAACTCTGAACCAGTCAAGATGACAAAGTCGAGCTTCATGCATGAACAAGACTTGCAGAATTGGATATCTCTCACCATCCATGGAGTAGATAGTTTAGAACCATCAACGGCCCTCGCCTTTTCAGAACACCCAGTAAACAGAAGGGACAAGATCTGCCCTAAAGCAATTATAGTCAGATCCCGAGTCGAACACAGCGAATACATTTCTATGGGTTTCTCCGCTATCTTTGATAGTAAGGCTGGAGACCCATTTTTGTGCCTGATGAGTCATAGCACCAATGAACATTCCGACATAGGGATCTTCTTCTTCTTACTCTCCCTGCTCCTCTTTTTCGGATCATTTTTCAGCTGCCCCAATTCCACCACTGCTTCGCTTTTGCGCGCGAGTAAGCTGAGCTTCAACGGAGGACAACCGGGAGTCTAGAGTCCTGGTGTACTGTTTCAGGGTCTTAAGCTCGACTTGAAAATCGTTCAACGTGGGTTGAACAGTCTTAGCACGGCGGCATAAGTCGTCAATGGCCTTCTGAGAGACGTAGTGCTCTGGCAGGACCTTTTGTTTTTTCTTCTCGTGCCTAGACGACTTTATCGATGAAGCCGAACTCATTGCACCGATGGTTCCTGTGGTGTCATCATCCCATCCTGTTGGAAGGATAGGATAGTCACTATCCTTTAGATCTGGGTAATCCAGATAGATCTTGTATGCACGCCGTCCATTTCGCCATATCCAAACCGGCTTCCCTTGGTATGGATTTGGTGGTAGAGTCAGAGGTTTCCACGTAGGCACTATGTCTAGCACCTTGTTGTTGCCGACGTCGTAAGTCACTTTTACCGGCGAAAAACTACCGAAGGTAAGCTGTACACTTCGGTTTCTACCTTCATTTACCCAACCGTTATCTCGACACATCATTCCGATGATTTTAGATGACTCAGATGATGAAGATGAGTCCGAGTCACTTGCACAGTTTCCCATGCATCGGCAGGTGTCGCTTTCTTCACTGGACTTCTCCGAGTCAGACTCCTGTTCTTGAACAGCAGCTCCAACTCGCTTCTCTTTGCAATTCTTTGCAAAATGCCCAGGCTTGTTACACTTGTAGCAGCGCGTCTTTCCTCCTTTCTTCGGACGATAACTGCTACGTTTCCTGCTTGACTTCTTTTCGTACTCTTCCTTGCTCCGTTTTCGACTAAACTTTTTATGCCGGTATCTTCTTGCTGGCTTCCAATCCTTGTCAGGATCGATTCCGAATTGCTGACATATACCCTTTCCGATCGAAAAGAAAAGGCCTTCCTTTCAGCATTCTCAACCTTCTTCTGCGTGCATCGTTCGATCAACATCTGATCGATGGCCGCAAACAATTCTCCGTACGTCATGAAGTCGAGATTGGCTTCTTTCAGTCTGCTTCGGACCAAATCTCCGAGGCCATGTGGGAGACCTGCTAGAAACTTCTCCTTCCACACTGCTCTTTGGGCATCAGGCATGTGGAAGACTCGCTCCAGGAAGTTTTGTACAAAAGGTAGTCGTCGAGTCGTTTGATTCGCAGACTCATCAAAGCTGCTCGATGTTTCTTCTCATCGTCTTCAAGGGGCCCACAGAAGTGGGTCCGAATAGTGGCGAGTAGGCTTTCCACTGGATTCGGGATTACTTGCCCCAAAGAGTCACGGGCCGGCTCACCCGTGTCCGGGTCAACTCGTACAGACAACTCGATCTCCTTCTTTGCTTCAGCGGGTAAGCGATCCCACCAACACCTTAACGTTCCGACAAAACCTTCTGTAATCAAGTGGTATGCTGTTTCTGCCGAGTTTTCCCATGGATATATGCATTAGATGCCGCTATCATCATGCTCAACATCCTACTTATCTGTTCTGGGTTTTGTCCTTCGATGCTCCAAGGATAGATGGACTTATCGTTAAATCCACCGTGAACCTTGATCGGATCGCCAAAAGCAAGATCGATCGGAGGAGATCTACCTTTATCTCGATCGTGCTTTCTCGCCATATTGATATGCCGATATTCTTCTTCACTTGATGCGTCTTCGGACTCTTCTTCTGAGGAAAAATCACTTGTTGCATTGAGCGCGCCAATCCTTCGTGAGGAATAGGGGATTCCGGTCACAATCTTTACTCCGGCGCAGATTCGGCTTCCAGCTGGGCTAGCTTGGCTAGGCTCTTCCTTGACTTTAGACGAGCTAGAGCCATTCTTTGTCGTTCCACCTTTGAGCAAATGTGGGTCAGATTCTCCCGTGAGACCCATCAAATTGTTGACCGAAGCTTTGATTTGCTGCAGTTCTTCACCTAGATCGGGTCCGATCTTTAGATCAATAGCTTTGAGGGCCACATTAGTCCAGTTCTCAGCTGCTGGTGTATAGTTCCCTGTCCCCTTACATCAGCCTGAGCGGAGATGATCGGAGCAGCAACCATCTTTTCATCCCCGTCGATTCTGAGCGGCTCAAAAGGCGGGAAGGTCGAGACTTCTAGAGGCTCACCTTGAGTGGAAACCCAAGTCGACGGCTTGGAGAGAACAGCGATCGTTCCTTTCATAGACGAAGTCCAAAAGCGAAGTTTTAGATCCAGACAGTCTTCGAGACTCGAGCCACTCGTCTCGAATTTATCTTCTCCTTTTCTCTCCGAGAAGTAAGACAGCCATCGCTGTTAAGCCTTGTTCGAGTCGGTCTAGCGGAGTGTTCAGCGGGGGGGAGGAGCCATGTATACCTTGCTGGATTATAGCTATTAGAGTCGAATAGCAGCATAAATCAATCAAATGAAAATACAGCATTTTAAGGCCTTTAAAAACAAGGGACTTGACACTTAAGGCATCTAAAACTCAATATTTTATTAAACAAAAATACTAATTCAAATCGTTTAGTTCATATCTCAAAACAGCCAACTAAAGAGAACATATGACAAAAAACATATAAAAAGGCTGTTTTGACGCTTGTTACGATGGTTAATTGAACTCATCAAACCGAATGTTTGACTTCTTTGGCTCACGTACAACCCTCGTTACTTTCGTAGTATCTATATCTCGTGACTCGAAATTGGATTCATCATTTACATTGGCCTTCGCCGCTTACCTTCGTTCCTGGGAACAAGACGCATTGCCTGCGATTCCCAATTGGCATGACCTTTTTAGCTTGATTTTCCGGTAGTTGATAGGTACTCGCGCCTGCTAGGCATCCCGTATCGTACAGATAAGACTATCTCTATAGCCTTGGTTGTGCTACATCCGGTCAGGCCAGTCAGCTGGTTCGGGGTAATGGACGGAGAGTGGGCATGTGGTCTCCCTGTCGATCTCTTTCTGGACCTCGTCTTTCTTCGCCAATTTCATTTCCTTCCGGTGTTCATTCATTAAAACGACTTTCCCCTCTAAAGCAACTATTCAAAATGGAGCTTGACGTGGAAGGGGGGATGATAACGAAAGGGAGTTGGTGCGGCATTCGAAGTAGGTGCGGGTGAGGCATTCGAGTTCGAGTGGCTTTGGTACCGGACAGAGGAAAGAGACAGAAGCAAATGAATATTGACATAGCCTGTTTGAGGTTTTTCCTATTCCAGCTGGCTAGCGATGGGAATAAGAAAGGCTAGGTAGCTGGCTTTCTTGGGATTGCTCGCTGGCTGACTATTACGATTGCCCTCACTCGCAAGCCGCTTCCAATAATTCCAATAATCTTGTTTGAAACATTCCTCCCCCGCCATGTGAGTTGGGCTTATGGTTGAGCCTCTTATTGCGTAGTCCGCTTTTACGGTAAGAAGGCGAGCTTTAAGACGTTCTTTGATCCTTGTTGTACGCTTTTTCGGGTTGGACTCCAGTCCTCGTCCTCCCCTGCCTGCCAGCACACCTGAAGGAAAGGAAACCGGTATAACACAAACAAAGGCACTTTTTTCACCACAAGCAATCAACGATTCAAAATGACAAAAGAACGGGGCATAGGAGATAGAGGCGGAGTCTTGGCTGTAGTTAATGGTTTGACTAAGAGTAGCTGTAGGAATAAGAATAGGAGAGCAGTAGAGAATAGAAAGCGTCTTGTCAGAGCCTTCTTAGGAGCTGGAGCAGGAACACGAGATTGAGCTCTTGTTCGTTCGCTTGTTAGCTAGTCTTTCCTCGCAAGCCACCAAGCCAGCCTGACCTTCCTTTCGATCGAGTTCTCTATTTTCTTTTTTATTCATTTGTCACATATAGGTATAGGCGAATAAAAGATAACGATCTTCGAAGCTGACAATAGAGTAAGAAGAGGTTTTCATCTTCAATACGGGGAAGTAAGAAATTTTCCAATGTTCGACTCGGTCAATAGAGGGAGAATGCTCTTGATTTACTTTGTCACTATACGAACACAATGTGAATTGCCTCAAAGATGGTCAAGCTTTTGACTCGCCTCGCACCGGAAAGCACACTTTTTCTAAGGGAATAGGGAGCTTCGGGAGGAGCACTTCCACTACGGGATAGAGAATAGGTCCTGTTTTTGGGAAGGAACAAGCAACAATTGACATTTCCTCCTCGGCAAGGAGAGATTATAAACAGCCAGCTAACTCCCTTCTTCGAGTAGAGTTACCTCAATCAGTCAATTTGCCGGTACCTCTGTCCTTTCTTCTTTCAGCTATCTCAACTCTTCGAGTCGAGTTAGCTCTGCCAGTACTTCCACTCTTCGAGTTTCCGATACCAGTTTTAGTACCTCTCCTCTCCTCTTCGAGTCGAGTTCTGTAGCTTGAGTTCTAGTTGCTATAAGCAAAATTTCCCATTGAGTTGTGAGTTCGTTCCAGTGGACTATAGTTGCATGCATAGCTGTGCCTTATGAGCTCAAAATTCTTAGTTGCTTTGCTTATGCCAGCTAGCTTTTGTAGGCTTGGTTGCTTCTTTCGGCTTGTACGCTCTGTCATAGGCCCTTCCGGCTTGTAGGCTTGTATGCGCGCAGTACTTCTATGCTTCCTTCCGCTTCCGGGTAGTAGGCTGTAGCTTCCTTCATTGGCTTAATCCGCTTCTTGGATCCGAATTGGGCTTGACGCTTCTTTCGGTTGGTTGAAGTGGAATAAGATTCCGGTCTAGTGAGCGTATATGCCTCCTTCGCCTCCGGCTTGTAGGCTTGTTAGCTTCGCTACCTCTGCTCTGGAAGCAGCTTATGCCTATGTCAGCGGGTTAGGAAGGTGGGTAAAGGCAAGCGGTCAGTCAATCACTCGTCTAGGGCAAGAAACTCCTTCCTCGCGGTCAGGCAACTATTTCCTCGTCGGCAATCCCAATCACTTGCTGAGACAAGCTCTCCTCCTATTTCTGCACTGCTTCCGGTTGATGGCTATTATGCCTCTTCCTGCTCCTTTGACTTCTTCGACTCGTTAATACTACTAATAAACGCAAACGATCACTCATAAGCCAAGACTCCTATTCCGGGTAGTGTTGTTTATAGTCCTTTGCTCTTTACAAACCCCTGACTCGTTCATTCACTCGCTTGGATTCAGTCTCGTTCGGTTGTTGATTAGTTCATCGGTAGTTGGTTAGATAGTCGTGGTTGGGTTATTCACTTGGAGTTGCTTGGTCACTTCCTGGCATTATTCCGCTTTCTCGGGTGTTGGGTAGTTGCTCGGGTGGTGTATTGTATTGTGGTTGGTTGCATCAGTTGATTCACTCGTTCCTCAGCATTCGTCGATTGGTGGCGTGGGAAAGGGGCATTAGATCACGGGCAAACATGTCGATGCAACTCATTATGACCGTTGGGTTGCCTTATTAACCTGTCTTTCCTCCAGACGTTGTTTTGGTTTCCATAGCGGGTGATGCTAAACTATCTTCTAAGGGTGGATACTATTACATAGGCTTGGGGCTCCCATGCTTTCCCACGGGTATCTTTCAGTTTGTTGGCTCCTTCATCTTGTGGGATTCCCCATCCATTTCTCTTTCCATTCCTTCCCCTCATTCCAATCTTGGGGCGTACTACCATTATTCCAGGGGCTTCTTCCTCTCATTATTCCCATTCTCCTCCAGGGCCCTATCACGTAAGGCTCCCTTTATTCCCATCCCAGGGCGGACTCCCATTCTTCCTTTCCCAGTGTCTATATTCCCCCCTCATCCGAGGCTAAGACTGAACCTCCATCCCAATGAAGCTCGATCTCAAGGTCCAGTCGAAAGTCCAGAGTCCCTGTTCAAAGGTCAATGGCCGGGCATATTTCGGCATTTCAATGAGTTGCATGATCAATCTATCATGAGCCTTTGAGGCCGTTAAATGGCGTTTTAACCGCCTTTTCATCGTACACGAAAAAGCAAGCCCGGCACAACCGTATCTCAAAAGCAAATAATCCTGTTGGTCTATGGCCATCATCGGATCAAATCCCGCCTCTGGTCTCTTCCAGATCCTCTTCTTAGCAAGAGCAATAGGAGCGGGAGCTGGAGCTGCGGGCCGGTAAGCAGCTGTTCAAAACCTAAGAAACGAAGGGAACGGTCAATCAAGACTTTGAGGTTTTCGTACAGGAGTGGAACGAAGGACGAGAGGCGCAGGTGGGTTTTTGCTCGCCAAGGTTCAATCGGGAAAGCAAGCCACTTCTGTCTGGCTCTGATAAGACCTCTTCTCCCCTCCACTGGTCTCTTGTTACTGGTCTTTATCTTGAAGAGCCGATATTAATCGCCTTCTTTCCCTCTGCTCCTCCGGTCACAGGTCGTAGCCAAAATGGACATTGAATTCCCTCCTCTGGTTTCAATATGAATTGACTCTGCTTCGGTCACTAGCTCCGTAGGTCCAAAGCCCTATGATCACTCGTCACTAGTCACTATGCCCGAAGGTTAGCAAGCCTGTCCCCAGGTCAGCTGCGAGGTCAGCTCTATCTCCTCTTTCCTTTGTCTACTGCCCGTCCTTGACCTTCTTCCCGCACTCGTTAACACCGGAACACCCGCCATGAAGGTCTTGAAGAGCCGCTAAATAGTTCTCGTTTAGGAACCTTAAAAATAAATGAGTCTTCTTAGGAGCGGGAATATGAGTATTGGCTATTGAGAGAACTCTTGCTCTGTTGCTGACCTTAAAAGCTTCCCGGCTCACCGAAAGAACTTTGATTTATCTGCGACACTTGCTCTTTACTAGCTACCGAAACCGCAACAAAAAGAATTGGACTACGGCGCCTGAGCCGGAACGCATCGCATGTTCTCTCTGCGGTGCTTGAGCTGTGCCTTCTACCGCAAATAAACGGCCTTAGAGGTCGCTTCGCTCTCGATAGGCTCGGAGTCTCGTCAAAAACACAAGTTGAGTTTCTGCACCTATCGTTTAGTCCTTACCCTTCCTCACTTGCTATAGCCCTATACATAATTATAGGCGGGCCCTTTTTGTTGAGGGCGGGAGTCTATTCTGATATTCTTTCTCGAAGCTGCCCACTTTCCGTTTTCTTTCCCCTGCTTGCTCCCCTCACGGCCCTCAGGCCTAAGTGACTTCGTAACCTTCACTTCTTCTGCGATTTGATCGACGCCTCTTCCGCCATAACGATCGGCGGAGAGCCTTTCTTACGATCTATCTCATACCTATTTCCTCCACCGCCTTCCAGGATCATCTACGCACTCACGGGCATTCTCCATCATCTTGCCCTCACACGCCTCAGCAAGGTGTGGCCGAACGCAAAAACCGCCACCCCCTTCTGTTAAAGAAACTATGCGCGCTCTTCTCTTCTCTTCGAGATGCATGTACCTCGAACATATTGGGCCGATGCTGTCATGACTGCCAATTATCTCATCAATAGGCAGCCTTCCTCTGTTTTAGGGGGTGATATCTCCCCCATCCAGCTCCTCACCGGGCAGCCTCCCTCAATCAACTATGCTCACATGCGTGTTTTTGGCTGTAAATGCTTTGTTCATGTTCCCGCCGTCTCTCGTGAGTTGCTATCACCCCGTGCTTCTACGTGCATCTTTCTCGGATATCCTCCTGGGCAAAAAGGATATCGTTGTTATGATCCCATCACTCGGCGATCCTTTGTCTCTCGCGATGTCACATTCATTTAGACTCTTCCATATTACTCTCCATCTTCCTTCTCACCGGCTCCATCGACATCCGCTCCTTTGCCAGTCCCCGGGTCCTATCTCCGCTCCGTTTCCGAGCCACCACCCGATGCAAGCAGGGTTTTCTAGTCTAAATCTCCGTATGCCTATCCGAATCCATTAATGGTTGGTCATCCCCACCTCTTTATCTCCGGCGAACCCCCTGCCTATCCCATTCATCAGCCGGTGGGTAATGAAAAAGCTATCCGTTGATCCTGTTTTATAACCCTCCCAATAATCTCCTATCTCTATTCCCTACCAGGTGGTTATGGCGAACCGATTGAATGATCCACCTGACCTTTTATTACCACCTTTATTGCCACCTCAAATGGGACCGCATAGTCGGGGAGCCGCAACACTGGCTCACTGGTTATGGCCTTCTTAAAATCAGCAAGGTGAAACGAAAGACTGATGGGTCAGTCGAAAGATATAAGGCACGGTTAGTAGCTCGTGGCTTTTCCCAGCAGTACGGAATTGACTACGATGAGACTTGTCGTCCGGTGGCTAAGATTACTACTGTGCGGGTGCTTCTCTCTCTTGCAGCAAGCAAGCAAGGACTGACGTTTGTGGTAGATGGACGTCAAAAATGCTTTTCTCTATGGTGATCTGGATAGACAAATTTTTATGGAGCAGCCAGCTGGATTCGTGTGTCCTAAGAATCCAGAGTTTGTGTGCAAGTTGAAGAAGGCTTTGTATGGCCTGAAGCAGGCTCCAAGAGCATGGTATGGGAAGATTGCAGAATTTCTGCTGTTTTGTGGCTACCAAGTGTGTGCAGCCGATTCTAGTCTGTTTGTGAAGCAGACTAAGGGAAAGTGGTCAGTGATTCTGCTGTACGTGGATGACCTAATCATCACAGGGGATGATGTAGAGGAGGTACAGAGAGTTCGTGAACATCTCTCTGTTCGGTTTGAGATGAAAGAGCTCGGGGAGCTCAAACACTTCCTTGGTCTGGAAGTTGAGAGAAGTGATAAAGGAATCTTCCTATGCCAGAGGAGATATGCGTCGAACTTGTTGAGCAAGTTCGGAATGACGAACTGCAAGCCGATTGCTTCGCCGATGGAAGCAAATCTGAAGTTGAGAACAGATGTTGGGGACAAGCTGGAAGATGCGCGTATGTATCGCCAATTGGTGGGAAGCCTGATATATCTCACCATTTCTCGGCCAGACATCGCATTTGCAGTGGGTGTCGTAAGTCAGTTTATGCAGAACCCACGAAAGCCCCATCTAGAAGCGGTTCGTCGAATTCTGAGATATGTGCGAAGCACTGTGGATTACGGGATCCTGTACAAAGCAGGAGTTGTTCCCGAGTTGGTTGGATTTTCTGATGCAGATTGGGCAGGGGATCCTTCCACTCGCAGATCTACCACTGGGTACACTTTTAGCTTGGGATCGGGAGGAGCTGTTTCTTGGTGCAGCAAGAAAGAGCCAACAGTGGCATTGTCGTCAACAGAAGCGGAGTATCGAGCAGCGACAATGGCAGCGCAGGAATGTTGCTGGCTTTTGCAGCTGGTCAGAGAGGTTGGCATAAGTGTCGATTACCCTGTGGATGTCTTTTGCGATAACCAGAGTGCAATCCGTCTTGCATCGAATCTAGTATTTCATGCAAGAACGAAGCATATTGAAGTGCACCATCACTATATTCGGGAGAAGGTGCTAAGCGGCTGGTGCCCGTATCCACTGAAGAGCAGCTTGCAGATATCTTCACGAAAGGACTGCCTTCCCCAAAATTCTGCAAGCTCCGACAAGAACTTGGAGTTATTAGAAGAGTCGGTGTCGAGGGAGGGAGTGATGCTTTCAACCGTCCCAGTTACCTTCGAAAACGGGGTCCTCCACAAGCCGGTTCCGTGGAAACTGGTCAATAAACCATTATTTTATAGCCTTGTCGGATAAGTCGGCTTCTCTCTGGTCGACTAGTATTAGGTACCGGAAACTTTCATTATAAAGCCGTTCTCGTCAATGCCAGTAATTGGCCCAGGGTCTGCTCCTCGATGTTTGAATCTGTTTTTGAAGCTGGAAAAAGAGTTGATGAACCTCTTTCAGAGCCTGTTACTCGTAAGTAAAAATCATTCTATGCCCATGGAAAAAAGGATTTCAATGCTGATTTAGGGCCGGCCAAACGAATGAGACTTGTTCACCGACGGAAAGAGAGAGTGCTAACCCGAAGCACCGTCCCCCTACTATCCCAATTGAATTACCGACTCTCCCGCTGCTGCTACTGCTCGGAGGAGAAGGAAGGGCTCTAAAAGAGAAAGAGGTTAGGTTCGGGTTGTTCATCAAGTCCATCAGTCCAAGGTGGGTGAAGTCGAAATCGTTAGGTCGAATAGAAAGGATTCTTTCGAAAAAGGTTAAGTCCGTCGTCCCTTGTACCTTTTTTCCTTTTTCGTACCTTCTCTTAGTCCTCTCCCTAACCTACTCACTCATAAGCACCTTCCCCACGAAACCTTAGGTAATGTTAATTAAGGACATAGCCAACCACGAGGGTTGTGTTGATAGCGAGCCATAGGTGGAATTCTTCTCGCCAGGTCTTTCAGAACCTTTTTCGGGTTGGTTTGGGAACGAGCCAAGTAAGCACTACGAACCCTAACTCGTCACCTTACGTAATACAAGCTATCAAGCCTAACTCGTTCCACCTGAACAGCAAGAGGAGCGGGAGTAGGCGCCGGTAGTAGGAAAAGGCATAATCTAATTGGAGCCGGAAACAAAGAAAGGATAGAAAGGTTTTTTCGTAACCTCTTGAATTTATTTTCCTATGGTCTCATCTTTCACATATGAATTCCCTTCTCCTATCTATAGCGATTGATATTATTCATACGAAAACAACTACGCTACCTAAGAAAGCTAGGCACAACCAGCAAACGTAGTTGCAAACGTAAGCTCAAAAGCGACTTTACTAAGCAAACTCCATCCGAGGTCTTTCTGTGAGTCCTCGAAATGGGATGATGACGGAAAGAATTTTGATCCAAACATTAATTGGTCGTGTATTAGCAGACGATATATATATGGGTCCACGATGCATTGCTACTCGAAAGAAAGATATTGGGATTGGGATGGGAGATGAGCATAGGTGGTTTCGGATCCGACGATTGACGCTTTTCATTACCTCCGCTCTCGTTCGCTTAGGCAGTCTTTCTCATAGGCTAAACTCACTTACAGCAGCAAGGAGAAGTGAGCAATCAGACAAAGCCTTATACCTTTCTTTGTGTTTGTGCGCCATCCAATCCACAATGTAGTGTAAGAAACGAACTACTCAATCCAACCTAGCTAGCCCACGCTATTTGGATGGATCTGCGTAAGTGCCGGCAGTCTCGCCTTCCTTTCTGAGTGTACAAGAGCAAGTCTCCGTGAGCGACAGCAGCTCGTAGCGGAACGATCACCTTGTCAGTCTAGTCTAGTGGGTCTGTCAGCTAGTCTTTCATTTCTCGCTCACTAGTCAAGCCAGTCTGTCTGTTGTTCCCGTATGTTCTCCTCGCTCCAAGCTACCAGTCCAGCTAGAAAGCCAAGCCAACCAGAAAAGCCAAGAAAGAGCACAGGAACGATATCCATTTCATTCCTTGCTTGGGGCTTGGTTGGCTTCCTCGCTATCAATCAATAGAAGAAAGAAGCTACTTGAAGGCAGGACTGTAAGAGGGATGATACCTACCTATTACAATCCTCACTAGATGAGGGAGGGAATCCAAAAGGCAAAAGGCAAAAGGCTGCCTACTATCCGGACTGGACTCACTCAGGACTTCCATCTAGAGATATAGAATAGAAAGGAAAGGGCAAAGCCTGACTCTATTTCTTCCTTTAGGCAGGAAGAGAGGACTTCTTATCCCCGCTCTGCCCTTGGGGGAGGAAGCCCAATCACCCCTGACTTGCTTATTCAACTCCCAAAAAGAACAACTGAAACTGATTCTCCTCAAATTGAATTGAGATCTTGGATGCTAATTAGTAGTCCTAGTCAGAAAGAGGGAAGTCAAGAGGCTAGAAGTAAAGAAGGGCATCTTACAAAGGACTTAATGCTCTCGGAGAATAGGTTAGCCCTGTTGAGCCACTGACAGACTCTTTATCCTCCTCTCTTCATACAATATATTCTACACAGCAACAGCGGCAATGCATATTGAGGAAGATAGGTTGCATCTCTTTCTAGAATAGATACAGTAAGGAAGGTTTAAGCTACATCCTAAAGGTAAGAAAGCAATTATTCTCCTTTCGCCTAGCATCCCTATTGGCTTGCTGGAACAACCAGCTTGCTAGATAGAATTCGTTCTAATTCATTCTATCTTGATCTAAACCTACAGGAGCTACGTGCCCCAGGGGAAAGTCCTAACCCTAAGAAGGAAGACAGCTACAATCTCATTAGTTATTATCTGTCCTTATCCCTTCTAAACTTCAAGGAAGAACAAGGAAAGAAAAACATCATTCCTCTAGCTCCTAAGCTCTTCGAATAGCTAACAGATAGAATACAGTCTTATCTAGCCTAGCTTGGTATTACCCTTAGAAGGAATAGATGAATGGATAGGACGCAGGTTCGGGCCATTTCCCTTCGAAGGATTTAACTTGTGTCAACGTTGCATTATTAGGCGTCTCGCCTCTTTCAAAGAGCAACCCTTAAGAATTCATGCATTTCATTTATTGTGTTGCATAATTTCCAAACCATTGATTTACTTGTCAAAGTTTCCATTCCTTAGAGGTTTTTATCCCTCTCCTTCGTGGTACCTCACGTTTTCGATAATGGTAACATGACCTCTCTTTAGTGGTAACTTACCGCTTCGGTACTCAGAACTCTCCCATTAGTGGTGGCACTCTCCTTCCACATTAAGGGTTTTAGGCTTTTCGATACTTTTTCTAGAAACATTCATTCAAACACAAGGCACGGCGCCTTTTTCAAACTCAACTTTTCAAGTCACAAGGCCGCCTTTTCGAGATTCGATCCATAGGATAACTTAAACCTTTCGAGGCACAGCACCTTTTTCAAGATCAACCCCTAATTAGGCACGACGCCTTTTTAGTCCAATCTTCAGTAGGCACGGTCCCTTTCCATAGGTTAATCACACCTTAGGAAATCACAAGGCACAATGTCTATCTCCAAAGTCGGGTACAGGGCCCAGCGCCCTTCCCAGTCATGGTCCAGCCCTGTCTATTTTCTAGGATTAAGTCCCCTTAGGATCAGTTTCTCTCTAGGATTAGATCCTTTTTCCCTAGGATTACTTCTTTCCATAAGGTTAACCAGGTCCATTCCAATAGGATTAGTTCCTTCTATAGGGCTAGATCCTTTCAAATAGGACTAAGGTTTCCCTTAAGGTCTCGACCCCCCGCTCGATCAACTTCAGTATGCGGACAGGAGGAGGATATGTGTGACTGTCACCCCCCATGCTATGAGAAGCACTACTCAGCGTTTTCCCCTTATTAGTAGCCGAAGTGTAGGCCAGAGGAGGCAGGTTTTCCAGAACTACTCTTCCTATTCTTGATGGGCCGGGCGATAGTTAGGTGGAGTCGATCAATAGGCTTTGAACCAATAATAAAGGAGATCCGGTTGGGGGAGGGATAAGTGAGGAGACCTGTGCTTATTGGAGACTGGAACTACTATGCGATACTAAGGTCGAGTGGCCTGCCAACAAGGAGTAGAACCCCCTCATTCCGATCATCCATGAGGCCAACTAAGCGCTTTTTAGGGGGAATCAAGATCTTTCTTTATGGGTTGTAGATGCGAAAGCATCCCCTCTGAAACAATCATGAAGTGGCTGGTAGGAAAGCGGGAAATGGCAGTGGGAAGGGAACGGTCCGACATTGCCAAGGGCACAGCCAGCTACCTATGGCCTATTTAAATGGGAACTGGCCCTTCATGTTGTCGCATATCTACAACCAACCCTACTTACTATCTGAATTGCATTAGTCAAGATCCTCCCAGTCATTCTTCATTAGATCCTTAGCCTGTTCAGTTCCTTTCCTCGCATTAGTTGGGTTCAGTTCCAACTATACCATCTTCACTATCTTAATTCATCCATCCTCCCTTTTGCTCGGTTCAGGCGGAGGATCTCTCTCATTCGCCTCCATTGTCTTATCTAAAGCCTTTACCAATAAGGATGAGAAGAAATCCCTACCTTTTTACTAAACTATGTTCGCCTATGCGAATCAGTTGAACATAGAGAAACACTTTCTATAGAGAGAGCAGATACTCCAACTTTCAATCCCGATGATTATCAGAATTCCACTCAATTGACAGTAATGAGGCGGGGAACTCAACCCTTTTCTTTATCATTGAATTCAGACTCAGACTTGAGCTTTGGGATTCTTCTGCTTTCGTGCCGTGAAAGCTAAGTTTCTGAGATCCGATTCCTACTCACGTGTGCAATCAATAGATTAGAGCGCTTTGGGAAGCTTCCTCTGGAACTCGTTATTTCGTGAATGAAGTAGAGTTGGCCTCTCTCTCAGTAACTAGAAAAGTGGGAAAACCCAGATTGCATTAGGCTTCTATCACGCTTAGGCCAGGTCCTTTGACGTGGTATCCGGACTTCCTCGCGAACAGCCCATCAATCCGCACAAGTACGGTAAGGTAGCTCGAGAGCGAAGTTCGTTCTCGATTAGAAAAGGCGATGTATGCTTCTTAATTCTTTGATGGGAGCATCCCAAATGAGGGGTCCTAAACTCTCATTTTGTTGGGCATCGGGCACGGCGAGAGCAAGAGTTCTCTTTCCCAACCCCCTGCTTTCCTTCACCGCTTCCTCTGCTTGGCTGCTTAGAGCAGGGGTCCTTGGAGCTTGTAGCGCTTGACTCGTTAACAAGGCTGCTCCTTTTCGCGATTAGCCTGGAAGGAGGAATGCGGAGAGCGGATGTGAGTCCAAAAGGCATATAGACGCTGGTAGAGATGATGAGCCAGAGGAGGGTGGTGAACTCGGGAAAGTGAAACCATACGGATTAGTAGGTAAACCAAAGTTGGATTATCGGGCTGTTAGCTCGGTTGGCGCAGGAGGGGCTGTTGTTGGATCGGGTAGGGAATAAGATGATTCTGGAGCTGGGCGGGCGGCGGGTGGTTCGGTTAGAGCGGAGGGTAAGGGAGATCTTCTAACCAAAGATCGAGCAGCTCTTGACGTTAGGCCGGAATGCCAGTGTCAAGGAACTGAAGGAGTCTAGAAAGAGAAAGCGTTCAGAGAGGCCACGGCATAGTCTTCTACTCTTGGATCAGAGGAATGAGCAGAATCTTAGATTAGAGGAATGGGCAGAATAGAACTCCATCGATCGGGTCTCAAAAAAGATAACCGCTTGGAGCAGATAGAACTGATGATTGGATTGGGAAGGTCACTGAGCCACTCGAAGAAAGATTTCGTATCAAGTACACGCTAATGGAAGCCAAGCCGACAGGCCTTCTATTGAGGGATCTGGGCGTATTCATTCTTGAAAGAATGGACTATGAGAGAGAATACAAGACAAAGCCCCCTGGCACCTCTCGGACATCTCGGCCAAAGCATATCATATCGTAAAACAAACAAAGATGGTTTGTGGTGTTAGGTCCGAAAGGTACCCTATACCTGAATTGAGGCGAGCCCACCCGGTAGGAAAGAAGAATTGAGAAGCTGACCTGGAATAATGCTACGCTTCATAGCCTCTTATTTCACACTTAGCGAACTGGTCATTCTCCTATCTGTCCCTGGGACCAGTTTCGTTCCTATAGGTCTTTTACCCACCCTTCCATACATGTCTGGCTCCGTTTCATTCCTTTCGGGATTCCGATTTCTCTGCATCCGTATAGGCCAAATCATACGCTGCTAAAACAAAAGCCAAGTAGTCCTCCGCTTCAGCAATCCCCATCTGCTGCATCTAAATATGCTGTTTCATCCGCTGAGACAAAAGCATATGAATCAACTGTTTCAAATGAAGAAGATGCCACCACTAAAAAAGAAAAGACGTCCATTTATATTCAAGGGAGGGCGGTGAATAAGGCTTTTAAGCCTGAAGAATAAGATTCTTTCAAATATACAGAAGTAGTCGATGACTAAAAGGCAAGTCCGACGGCAAGGGGTGTTGTCTGGTATAGAACCAGAACAAGGGCGGAGGGAGTTGTTTTCCAGTAGCAGGAACTTTCTTTCCTGGTTGTAGGGTCTATAAACCCAAAGAGGGGTGGCTGGCTGAGTAGTTTCTCAAATCCCGAGAAGGGTGGTGGATGGGAATAGATAAGTAAGCATGCGAGTACACTGTTTCAGACGCCGAATACGTTAAATCACCCACCGAAGACGCATAAGAATAATCCGATGAATCATACATAGCATAGGTAGGCATCCTACCTAAGAACCAGAGTCTAGGGCTGCTCTTTCCCAATCCGAACCAGCGGAATAGGCCTCTTCCGGGTCGGAAGGCTTCCTTCAGTGAGTGCGCCTGTTCAACTTCAACTCTTTCAGATGCCGAATCGGAAGAAGAATAATCCGATTCAGCATCTGAAGAAGCAGCTGCCACTAGAGAAACAGAAGTATCAGCTAAAGCCGAATCCGAAGACGCATCGACAGACGCATACGCAGACACCGGGGAATCCGCTTCATATGAAGTAAACGACTCAGAATCCAAAGATAGAGACGCATCCGCACCCGAATCACCTAAGAAGTCTTCATCCGATGACGCCACTTGTTGCCGTTGATGGCCGTTGCAGCAGCACCGGTGCCGGTCATGCTTCAAAGTGGAACAAAACAGATTGGTTCTAGTTTCTATGAGTCGACAGGAGAAGCACCGCTCAAAGGAGCTTTCGCGAAAGCCGGTCATTTTTACCTTGTTTTATGAAAGGAGTGGACCTTACTCGAAGGAACGATTCCGGTCCTCGAACCGAGGCGGTTGATGGGGAGCTTGTAGCTTATGGTGCTTCCTTCCCTGCCTACTATGCCTTTTACGATTTTTTTTATTTTTTCCCCTGTTTTCCGAAGGTAGCTGAAATCTTCCTTTTTTCCAAAAGTAGATGAAAAAGTGGACGGGTATTGAATTGTTCTTAGCTTGGCGCGCTTGCTTCCCTCTAAAGAAGCACAACCGTAACGCTTTGAAGTGTTAGGTGAATCACTCAATTCTTTCCGTACCGCCCTCTCTCGAAGCAGTATTTCCCTCAGCAGCATTTCCTGTTTATTCCGAACTAACATATCAAGTTTCTCCTGAACCAAAGGATCCCTTTTATCCCGCGGATTCCGCTTTTCCCGAATCAACATAAAATTTAAGCTAGGTCAGTCATAGGGTTATTTCCAGTCTAGTCTAGTCTAGAATCAACACCAAACAAAGCTTCACCTTAACTACGTACAAGGTACCTGTGAAAGCCCTGACCGTGGTGGACGCATGCACTCGCAACACAAAAGTAAAGCGAAAGATGCCCCTCCATATGATGGCTTCCTATACCGTGCACTAGCTGCATACAGAGCCGGTTCCCCGATACAACATTGAATCTGTTTTGATATACTTTTTTGAAAAAGGATTACAATCCCTGTCGTAAAAGCCAATCAAAAAAGAAGCAGTTTTACTCAAAAGTGAGAAAAGCTGCCAAGTAGGAGAAGCAGCCAAGGAAGGAACCCAAGCTAACGCAACTCTCCGCAAACTAGCTGCAGTTGAAGGCGCTTCGACTTGAGAGGAAGAAGTGGGGAAGGAAGCGACAAGTTCCTCGGATAGGCACGGCACCACCCATGAGGGGTCCGAAACGACGCTTTCTCCGGGCAGAGGTCTAGCTCAATTTTCAATGTTTAGCAATGCCGATACTGCATATCGCGCATGCCATTGATTCTGATAAACATCACAGAAAACTTCTGCTTTAAGCTATAGCTAGGTCTGAGCCCCTTTCTAATAAAGTTTCGTCTCTTCTTTCCCCATTTACAGGGGATTGACTAACCCCACGGATATGTTGTCACATTTAGCTCAGCCTGTTATAGCGAGCAAGCAAAGCCTACTTCTACTTTGTTGGAGAGAAATCCTGCCCCTAATGCTATTTGATCAGCGGATCATAAATGAGCCCAGCTTCGCTAAACTCGCACCGACCGTTAAATATGCGGGTAGCTCTTCACGAAAGATTGTTGGCATGCCTCCCATAAGAAGGCTGATAAGGAAACCTACGAGACCGCGTTGTTCTAATGTTTTTCCTAAAGAGCAATCGATTACTAGACTAGTGCATGCAAACTGAAATCTTAGAGCACCTTGATCCTATTGAAAAGAAAGGGCTCGGGCGATAAGGCCGGCGGGGTCAGAAGAGTTCAGAGAAGGTTGGATCCGGGAAGGCTTAAGCCGATACCGAGGGTTTTGAAACCGATCGATATGCAGACGCTGCTAAAGCAAAAGCAAATGAATTCGATTCCGAGATGATAGGTTGGGGCTTGGAAGGCCATTTTTCCAAATCCAGGAGATGAGCCTTTAAGCGATAAGAGGCATATGAAGCATCTGACTCCGCTTCCTCAATCAAGGTAAGGTGATTTGAGAAGCTATCGAAACTATTCCGAAGTTGATGATTTCGTTCTAGCTAGGGCACCTTCCTCAAGTTCTTGGCCCAATGTCGGCGATCAAATGGTAATAACATAGTGAAGCGTGGCTTGCAATTATTGCACTTTCACTCCGATCCTAACTAGCTGAGATAGACCCTGCTGAAGCTGAAGAATAAGCTAGAACTAAGGGAGGCGGGCGAGTCTAGCTAGAGCTAGGTAGGGCCTATTCAACCGATCAAATGTAGGAATTTCTTTTTCCACATTCAAAGCCAGCTTTCGGCTTTGAGACGAGTACCCAATGCCAATCGCTGATCTGTTAGTGGACAGAGCAGCTTTTGAACAAATTGATGCAAATCCAGCCAATTTCTTTCATAAAACAGGAGCATAAAATGTTTCTCAAAAAAAGAAGAAATGAGAAGATTCTTCATCCACCTTAAACGCGAACAAGCAAGCAAGTGAGGCGCTTTATTGCCCTGGTGAAAGGAAGGCTTTTCCAAGGTGGTTAAAGTACTCGCTTCGTACTTAGCCCGGAACTCCTCGTTCCTAGCGTATGTAGGTGAGTTTGAAGCAGGAAGGCCGGAATGCGGTGAGTGGATGGATCTTTGTGAAGCGCTGGATGGTGGAGCTGCAAAGGAAAGGTACGCTGGTTGGTGCGCGGAGAGGGAAGGGGCTGTGCTTGCTTGCCAAAGGGCCTACCGAAGAGGGTTTGTTAGAGTGATAAATGCACCTGGAGGTATTAATGATTGAAAGCTGCTTGCCAAAGGGTCCCGATCAAAAGTGAGTGAAAAGTCACCCCTGTTTTTGAGCAAATCAGATTCGTTTTGTGTGAAAAGTTGGAAAAAGTACCCCCTATTTTGATGCATTTCTGTGAGTGAATAGGTGAAACCGGATTCATTGGAGTTGCTAGGGCCTGTCGGCGCCAGTGGGAGTGGAGCTTAGGGCATTCAGTGGAGAGTGCTTCCTCTCTGTCCCCTACACCTGAGAGTGATGGCTCGCGTCGGTGCATGGATGTTTCTGGTCAATCTTTCTGGTATTAGTCAATCTATCTTTCTTTCGGTACATGTAATTCTGTTCTGTCAAGTCATTCTTTCTAGCACGTATGTTTCATAGGCCTCTTCTTTCTGGTCTTCGGTGCACGTCTTTATCGGCACATAGTCCCTCTTCCCCACTCCCTCTGCTGTTCCTATCCGTTCCCTCTTCCTTCCCGCCCCCGGAGAGCAGTGAGCAGTCAGCATTCGAGGAACATGTCTTTCCGGCCCTAGTATCTGGCTCTAGTCATTCCTTCTGGTACTTGTACCTGTAAATCAACTCGACTCTTTCCGGCACCCGTTTCTGGCCAATCCTATCTTTCTTCTTCGCTGCCTTCTGGCTTGTCTAGTTCGGAATGGGATGTGGAGGGGATTGTGGTCGGATCGATTCCTTCTGGCTCTAGTCACTCTCTTTCCGTCACTCGTTCAGGTCAATGTCTTTCTGGTCTTCGGTGCATGTTTTTCGTGTACTCGTTTCTGTCAATAAATCTTTCTCTCGTACTGGTACTTCTTTCTTGCACTAGTCATTCTTGATGGCACTTGTTTTTCAGCAAAGTCATTCGTTCTGGCTCGACTACTTGTGTTTCGGGCACTACTCTTTTCCTTCGTGCTGTGCCACTTTCCGGCATATATCAATTATAGGGACTCGTTTCGTGTACTTCTTTACTGCTAGGGTGTTTCCTCTATCCCCCTGGTACCGAAGGGCCGCTTTGAGGTATTCGGAGGGAGTACTTGCAGTTTGGACATCGTCGTTTATCCGGTCATGAATTTAATCTTTTGATTATGGGAATTCAGTAATAAGTATCCCGTAGAAGGTGCAGGTACAAGGAGATCTCCGCTTGAGGGAGGCGATCGATGGTACGGTTGGTGTCTGGTAGGTGGTTTATGGGTCTGGGTACAAGGTACAATGCGGGTAGTGAATCTTTTGATTATGGGGTAAAAATAAGCGAAGCGATCGTTCTTTTACAAATTTATATTAGGGGGTGCTGTCGGTACGGTCAAATATGGGTCTAGTGTATAGTATGTGGAAGGGAGGAACTCTTGGGTTCCCGGTCAAATCAACAAGCGAAGCGATCTGTCCTTCCTGTTTACTGCCAGCATGCTTCTTCCCTGGGCCCTAAGAGCGAGTTTGAGGGGTTCTCAGGGGGGAAGTATTGGCAGTTGATATCCTTGTTAGCACGTCCGGTCTTCGACACACGGATCTGTTTATAGAGTTTATTCCTTTCCTTAGCCTGCTTAGGGCTGCCTTAGGGGTTAGGGGCTAGGCTAGGGCGCGGTAGAGGAGAGCTTTCCAAGCGGGGCATTGAGGGGATCGGGGCATGTAGCTCGTTGTCTTCTCTTTGCATAAACTGTTTTTTCCAAAGTGGAATGATTGAGTTACCAACTTGAGTAAATTCAACTTTTTCTTTTCTTGAATCAACTGATTCAACTCCGATCAAATCTTTTTCAATTCCGTCAGCTGACTTGTTCCTTTTTTTTTTTCCAATTGTGCAATTCATAATGAAATAATCTACTTTTTGTAATCAACAAATGAAATGATGAATTCTTGTGCTGAACATTGTTGGTATGAACCGAGCATAAGCTAGAATCACAAACACATTAAGGACTTACCTTAGCGTATCAAAGGCCTTCCCCGAGCCTAACTGAACCGCCGATCTATCTCCTTGTCCGCCAACCTCTTTCGAACCCCCTCCGGCTCAGATAAAAGGTAGGGGGGCCTGAGCAGCGTATCCAGGGAATGAATTACCCGAGTCGAACAGAGTCCTTTCTTTGTCATCCTGGCCCTTCTTGCTAGCCTTTTGAATAAAGTGCATCTTTTTTTGATGCTGTTTTATGAACGGAAATGGACGGAAAAGCTTTCATTTAATTTGTTCCAAAGTAGGTGGTCAAAAAGAGGATTGAATTGACTTGCTTTTCAGCTTGAATGGGGAGCTAGCCTCTTCCTTGGGCGCTTATGGGAATGAAAGGGCATAAACATACGAATAAGCGGAATCCGCATTAGCAGACACTGGGGAATCCCCAACTAGAGAATGAGCTCTTTCATCCGTCGAAGGAGAAGTCTCATCCGAAGAAACAAGAGATCCCGATTCTTACTAGTCAATGGTTCCGGGTTACCCCGATTCAAGAGATTCTGTTTCTTACTAGCCAACAACAGATGTGGAATGCAGTTAAGCGTGGGGAAGTGTCCTTTGGGTGTGAGGGTCCCACCCGTGGAGCTTAAAGTGCTTCTTTCCGGCCTTTCCTTCTTCGCTTTCTAGTGCGTTGCTTTAGACAATTGTAGCTAGGGTACTCAATTCATTATTCCTTCTTTCCCTGCCCGGTCCCGAGCCTCCTTCCCAGCTCTCTGTCCCTCTTCCTCTCGCCTAAGGGCTTATTGAGGAGTGATGGCTCTCGACTTGTGCGCCGTGCCGTTTCGTATACGTATTTTTGGTTCCTTTTGTTTTTTTACTTAGCTTGATTAGCGAGGCGCATTCTTGAGGGGCCGTATTAAGGAGTCGCTGCTGCTGCTTTCCGTAGTTATAGCAGCTTTATAAACAAAGGATTAAGCTAAGCTTTGAGGAGCATTGCATTTCTTTTGCCAAAGGCCAGTGATTGACTAACCGTGTCCTACGGGTGTGATCGACTAGGCTGAGGGACATACATTACAGGAACGGACCGAGAGACTTAGCCGTCGAACGAACCGAGTGCTTTCCTTGTCCGAGATTTCAGTTAGGAGACCAAAGTAGAGGGACGATAGCAAGGATTCAAAGCATCGAACCGAAAGATGTGACCGATGTGACTGAACCGAAGCTCCCATTTCTGATCTGGGCAAGGGTTCGAGGGCTGCTGTTGGAGATGATGCGGGTACTGAAGATGGAGATGCGGATTCAGCTGCGGATGGAGATTCAGGATCTGAGGGATCGGGAAAGGTTGGCTCGTAAGCTGCTGAACTCTCACTCGAGAAGGGCATTAGAAGCGCTTTTAATGCGCATTGATTATGGGCGGTGGGTGAGGAAGGAAGTGATCGAGAATAGAAGCCGACAGCCGATTAGCTGACATATTCTTTTCCAACGGACAATTCCACAACGGAGGATTTGCCAACAGACGATTCGCCAACTCTTATAGTAGTACTAATGGGCGCACTTTAGAACAAGATCAAAGTAGGCTTCCCTCATTCTATCTAATTAATACGGAATGCCCCTTCTTTCTTATAGGAAAGACTTTCTTCAATAAACAGAACCGCCTTTCTTTGTATTTCGTATACCAACCTCCGGGGATTGATGGGTTTTGCAATAAGGCAGCCAGGTGCATAATTGGGCCCATTCGGCATGCGCTCTTAGAGAAAGAAGCCTCGGAAAAGATGCAGAAGGAGAATCCCGTGGAATGTGAAATAATAAAGGCTCGCAATTTTAATTCTTCATTCTATAGTGTGGTGTGGCCCGCCCTAGGAATTCGACCACGCACTGTGAGTTGGGTGAGCGGTGGGTCTCAGTACCATGGCTTTTAATGGCCTTCGATGCTTGTTCATTTCTTGGGAAGAAGGCAGTAGGGAATGTATCCCACGTATAGATAGAAGAGAAGGGTCGGTCCTTAGTGGGTGCAGGTGCCCCAATGTCTCTAATATGGGATTTGGCTGGATCTACACGATACCCATAACCAAAATAGGGCTCCAAGCCGGGCTGCTTCATTCAAGTCTAGGGTCGGGCATTGATAGGTTCAATATTTCTCTTCGACACGGACCAAGACGGGAAAGAAGCTACCAATCTGAAAGACCCAGTGAGCACCTCAGTCAAACAAGATCGATCGCTTCGCTCCCCAATGCCAAGCCGGTCAAGAGAGAGCCTTAGTTAAATAGGCAGCAACCGGATGTTACAAGACCCGAGCAATCACGAGATCGAGTTGTAGTCCACTTCGACTTTCAGTCTCGTTTGTAGATCCTGCGATTAGAATATGAACTTGGTACTGGAAGTGCAACTTCTCTGTCTGGTTCGTTCACCAGATCTACTTTCTCGACCATTTCAGGGGTAGGCGGCAAGTGCTGCAGTGAGAGATGAGACCCCCTTTCGGGCAGTCTTCGTGCCATATTTTCTATCAGGTTCCCTCTGTAAAAAAGATGGGCAGGTTCTTCTTCCAACTAGTTTTAGGGGCTAAGGTAACTGTGCTTCCACTTCGTCCATCTTGCGCCACCCTCCTTCGGACCCTCGCTTCGCTCTTTTGCCACCTTCTCCAAGCAACATCTTTAGATCAGGACTTGCCACGTTTTTCCCGGGTGACTGATCTGATTGGTTGGGCAACGATGCCTTCTTCTTTCTACTGCAACTTCCTTCACTCAAGCTGGTACCATCAACGTGGTCCAGGAAATCTCATTTAGTAATAGTTCCAGTCAGACCAGGGAAGCAGCAGCAGGACGTAGTGTGGTAGTTCGGTTCCAGGTCAGTTCCAGTTCGGATCGAGTAACGGTGATTGAAGGGATGGGATCGGAAGCTCCTGATTCCAATAGTTAACTGGGCTGTGGCAGGCGAGTCTGCTTTCCCTTAATTAAGCCAACTCGCATCTGTTGCTCTTGGAAGTGCTTCCCGGTCCTTCTCTCAGTCGACGAGCTATTCCACTACATTCTCGATTCATCAAGCTAAAGGCCCTTGTTGACGTTCTAGATGCGTTATGGTCGCCCGGGATTTGCTTCGTTCGCTGAGTCGTGTTCTCGGGATACGGTTCTACTAGTCCGTTCACTCCTGATACCCGAAAACGGATTGCATGGCTGAGGTCACAAAGAGTACAGCGAGTAGGTGAAGGACCTACTCTATCTATGCATTTAAGAATTTGGCAGGAAGAAAGATCATATAAAGAAACTAATAAGTAAGTTCCAAAGAGAAGATAAATCAACTCAAAATAAGTAAGTAAACAACTTGAACTTGAATCAAGTATCGCGGAAAGTGGAAAGTTTAGGGCAGAGATCAGGCTCCTGTAAAGGTTCGATTCCTCCTTGAATTGCGTAATTGCGTTTATAGTAGAAAATAATAGTTCTCATGCTGCTCTTCTTCTTTCAAGTGTAACGGATCGGATCGAAAAATATCGCCCAACAGTGCCTTGACTTTACTAAGGCCGGTCACCGATTTCTAGTAGAGCCGTTCCGAACAAGTATGAAAAAGTGAGTTCCAAGAAAGCGGCCGTTGATTGAACATTGTTTTCTTTTTTTCATCGAGATTGGGTTGGTGTTCAGTCTACCGTACTGTATCGAAAAGAAAGAATTTGCTTTCTGTGAATTGCCAAACCGGAATCACTTCCAGTTTTCAATAAGCCCCGCTCCCTAACCTTACTATAACGGGGGGGCCTCGGGCTAGACTAACTACAGCTACATCTAGGCGGTACTCGTTCTATGGTCACTCTACAATGACCCCGAAAGGATGAGTGTAGTTCACGAAGTGAACGGAACGCTTTTATAAATTCATAGGGAACTTCCTCTTCAACAACCGATTATCCGCAGTTTGCAACCGATTCTCCGCTTTTCACATCGGTACATCCGGGGCTTAGGGCTCCTTCCCTCGTAAAATAGGGCCAAACCCCGGATGTACCGACACCTCCTAATACGGGGTGCGCTATCGTGTGGAGCGGAAGGGACTATTGCGAGCCAAAAGATTCCGGCTTCAAAGAGAGAATCGAACGGGTCACTTCAACTTCAATCAATAAAGCAAGCCCGCTTCTTAAACAAGCTAGCGATAAATCCTATTCTTATAAATCGCCAGCCTCTTTTCATCGAGAATAGGAAAGTCCTTTGGCTTCTGTGGCGACTACTCTCTCTTCGAATGCTATTGGTTGACCATTAGAAGGGCATTTCCCCCCAAAGAAGCCATGACCCATTCTATTTGCCTAAACGAGTCCCTCGGAGTGTGCTATGCCACTATTCGCTTGGGGTTGGTTTGGCCTCTCAAGCCTGACCTTCTCTCCGAAACGGGAAAGCAAGGGCAGGCAGGGCAGGAACCCGACACACGAAAGCAAGAAAGCGAGACAAGACCCGTCACTCTTCTTTCCTGTCTTCTTTTAGCTCTTTTAATTAAGTAGGAACCACCTTTGATGAGCCCTAGCCCGGTAAGCCGCTGGAATGAGTAGTTGTAGACAAAGTAAACCTCGGCCTTACGTCTGTGTATACATAATCTAGATCATTATCATCAGTCAGCGAATTATGATCGGAGTCCGAATGAGTGGACTAGTAAGCATACTGGGAATGGCCATCCCTATCTGAGTGCGTGTCAAGTCAACCTACTGGGAAGGACACTGCGGAATCATAAAAATCTGAATAATAAGAATCTGAAGCAGAAGAGGATAAATAGACGAAGAGTGGTAGTAACTGGTTTCGGCTGTAGCGACTCCACGCGGCTGGGATTGACCAGCGGTTGTTCATGGGAAGGGGTTGGAAACTACATTCAGAACCGTGCGTGTTCATGGAGAAGGGATTGTCCCCATTTGGATATGGATGAGCGGAAAGACCCACCGCATGACTGATTGATGTGACTAAGCAAACCAAAATCAGATAGATAATTTTATACTACAGTTGGAGACAGCTTTTGTACGAGGAAAGATGAGTGCCAAAGAAAGGGGAAGAGTGACATGACAAGACTCCTATTCCCTAACGAGTGTAGCTCTTAGAAGTCAAAGTCCTAGCAGTCCTAGAAGTCAACAGTAAAGAATTCTCTCTAAACCGCTTTCTTCGCTCTCAAGGGCCTAAGGGAAGGGATACTCAAAGTCAGAGCTGCTCTGACTAATGTCTTATAATATAAGAGGGATATAAGCAGTCAGGCCTTACTTTATTCGCTCTGCTCATACACGCCAAACAATCACGAAGCTACTAAGCGCGCGCTGGTTCTATCCCGGCCAAGCAACCAAAGCAGGAAGGCAGTAATAGTTCAGTTCAACAACAAAGAGAAAGGGAACAAGCCTGACTACACTGACGGAACTACATTCAACTGTGACGGTACTACATTGAATCTCAAGTACTACACTAGATATCAGTAGCAGCAAAGGTAGTAGCATAGACAACAACAAAGGTAGTTGACCGTGTGAAAGAAATAGATCCAATTTCGAGCGCAGTTACAGAACCACTACTAGTTTGTTAGACGAGATCGAGATCCAGATGAATATCCCCCGGGTTGAGATCCACTAGTTTCAGAGCCTAAAGGGCGGGATCAGGAGAAAGAGAGTAAATAACAAACAAAGGTATACGAGGCAAATATGAAGGCTGTAGCTCCGGTTGACCGTGTAAACTATGATGCTCTAGCTGCTGCCATTCTTTCTACTAGTGCTGGCACGCGCTACTCTCCGAGCTTCTTCTATATGGGTGTAGTGTAGTCAAGGTCCTACTGAAACAGACTGCAAATGATTAACCATCCATCCGTATGATAGGAAGCAGTAAGGCAGGGTTCCCCACCTCCCAGTAGAAGTGTTGCTATTTGTATGTTCAAGCATTGGATTCCATTAGAGTAGAGCGAGCCCTGGGATTACTCATGGAACGTTCAGAGCCTGGGTCTGGTGATGCTGGAAGAGATGGCTTCGGTTCAGCTTCGTTAGCTGGCAATGCATCGGATAAGAGATATGCAGGAGATGGAGCTTCAAATGCAGCTAATGGTTCCGGTGGAGCTGATTCCTTTAGATACGTAATTATGAATAGAGTTCATGGCTCCGGGCATTCAACATCTGGAAATGAAGAGTCTGGAGATCACTTGCCGTTATATGCTTTTCCAGGAGAGGAATAAAGAGAATGAGGTGGGGATCAAATAGATACGTTCGAAGGCCCTCTTCAGATTTTATATCCGGTCCCCTACCTGCTGTTTCAATGAGATTCGATGGAGATGACTTCCTTTCGATAGGTGCCAAGTAGATGCATAAATAGGTGGGTTGGGATCTTGGGAGAGATGAATAGCAATGGAACTTGATATGGATAGTCGGATGGCTAGGGACGAAATAGATTGGTTCCTCAGAGCTGGTTCGGGAGACCTGGAAATAGATTGTTTTGGTACTGCCGATGGGAATGGAAAGATAGAAGATGGTGGTTCTTACCCGCTTGGATATCCAGATATGGGGTAACCTCCGTCCCTTAGCGGGTTAGCTGGTCATGGGGAACAATTGATAGCTATCAGTTGGGCCGTCCCAGTTTTATTCTTTGTTTCGCCTCCGAGGACCCAGGAGATGGGGAATAAAGACTTGGATTTGGCTCATTGCATCCCTGGGATCTAGATATGGGAAGTCAGCTGGATAGGCATCGGAACAAAGAAATGGAGATAGAGATGCCTTGGCAGTGGAACATGAAATGGATTGCTTAGCAGGTGCAGGAGATGGGGGTCTCGATAGGAAGGAGGAGACGAGGGATGTTTAGTGCTATGGCCTGGTGGAGAACAAGAACTTGGATGAGAAGGTTGGAGGAACAGAACTCATTGTCTCGCTACGCCTCGATGCCGCTACAGATGTTGAGTCATAGGGATGGGGTTCGGAGGGGGACGAATGAAGGGTTTATTCCCGGCGAGGTCACTTCCTTTCCCGAATTCGTTAGATTGCCACCAGTTCCAGGATTGGGAGAACATAGGATTGGTAGTTGGGCTCTGCTCGCTTGGTTGGTCATTCCCTTCTCTCTTGGTTGATGGATAGGTGGGCGCATGCGGTTACTTCCGAACGAACCGGTCGATGGCAAGCTCTAGCTTAGCTGGCTAGCGGAGGAATAGATGACACCGGAACTGGACTCGAAGATGGAGAAAGCTTGGGTAAATGCCGGCAGAGGCACTCGAAAGAGATGTTGGTTCCGGTGGGGGAGGTGGCACTTTAAAGTTAATCCCTCCCCCACCCAATCTTCTCAACTCAATAAGGGCGGGCACTCAGGGAGAGGGTGGAGAATGAACACTCGACCGGAGAGGGCTGGATCCAACTCCTAGCCTTTATTGCCATCAGATTCAATCTACTCGACTGAAAGGAAAGGAGACAAGAGGGGACAACCCCTTATCCTTTCTCTGCTCTAGGAGGCGGGGAAACCGAAGCCTATTCGACTTGTTCCACCCCTCCAAAGGCCAGGGGATAAGTGGATGGGAAGCGGGAGAGAAGGGAGTCAGTGGATCACCCGGCCTACCCCCCCTCATCCGGTCACCCGACCAAATCAATCGATACCTCAATCCCAAGCCCTACTAATGATCCAAGGCCCCGGATGATACGTTTGCCGATCCCCGTGCCCGGCCTCGAGAGCGATTTGATCACCCGTTCCTCCATGCCCCGGGAGAGGGCCGGAGAGGTTTGTTGACAGATCGAAGTCATGTGAGTGGAGGGCGACATGGGGTGGAATGACAAACGAAAATAAGCCAGTCCTCGGAACTTCTTTTTGGTTCATACGGAACTAACACATATTAACAACTCAACTTTCTCCGGACTTCACTTAGAAGCGGAACTTCCATCAACATTTGCAGGACCAGGACATCTCATTCATCCGGATCGAAGGTCGGGAGTGAGCTCACAAGCAGCATCTAAAGGCAAGAATCCACCTTTAGGCCCATCTCTGGCCCTCGAACGAAGCCTCAATCAATGATATCCACCAGAGGCACTCATCTCCATATCTTTCCCCCACTGGCGATGAAATCCCATTAGCAGCAGTCGAGGGACCGGGAACAGGGAATGAAGGAAATGACCCCAGGTACTAGATCAATCCTTTGCCATCTTCTGATTATGATCCAAGCCTTGAAGAACGAGTGGAAGCCATCGATTCGTCCCCATCTCGTGTCCCAGTCCCTTCCTCCGAACCCAGGTGGGCAATAGAAGCGAATGAGAGAAGGTACGAGGAATGGGATCCACCGGCACCAAGGAATCTATCTCTTTCGGACCCTGACGGTACGGAATGAAACTTAGGGCATCTATGGCTGCATTCGACCTTCCCATAAATAAGAAGCAGGAACAGGGAATGATGTAGCTGAGGGGGCTCCGGCAAGCAATCGATCGAATGTTCCAAGTCCTTCTTCTGGCTATCCATCTCCATTTCTATTTGTTTCTTCCGCCCCCCAGCTCCCAGGGATGCAAGGGAAGGTTTAAAGCACTTAATCAAATAGGCGCACCTATTTCTTTCTTTGTTTCCATCGGTCGACCCCAATCTTTTGTATTCGATCCATCAGTGGGGAAAGAGGGGAAGTTCAAACAAGTATTCAAAGCCCACCGGCCTGGAGGGCAAAATAAAAATCAATTGTTTCCAGGGCACCGGACCCTGCCTTAGGGGCTGCAAGCGGTGAGGAATGAAACTTAGGGCATTCCTAATCCCTTCCAACCTCTTCTGCAGTCCTTTCACCCGAGCCAAGCGGCAAATAACCTCCCAACTCTACCCACCCCTGGTCTCTCTTCTGAATGAAAAGCCTCTACGAGACCAGAACTCCTCAACCTTTCTTCTCTTCCCAGGCCGATCGCGTGATCCAATTATTGTTCTCGTTTGCCACCCCAGGTACGAAGCGGCATCTAAGCCCTCAAGCTACGCATCTCTTGCCATCGATCATAAAGACATATATAAGATCCGGACCTCCGCTCCCAGAGCAAGGATTTGTCATTCCACGTCTCCTGGTCTTCCAAAGCATTCTTATTCTCTTGGATCCGAAGGATGGCCAACCAAACAAGCATTTGAGTCCCCATCGGGAGTAGGGAAAGGAAAGGGAGGGATGCAGTACCAGGATTTAACTCTTTCCCTTGGGCTTGACTTTCTTATGTAGTTGAAGATACAACGTGCACTTTTGCATGTATAAATGATGCAAAAAAGCAAGTACCTCGTTAGCATTGCAACAACACGAATAGAGAGCTAGATATTGGAATATTCTAGAAAGGAGTGCTCTCTCAAAGTGCATTATGCTTTTGCCTTGTATCTTCCTTATGTCGCTATCGATTGACTGATTCAATTTATTTTTAAACCTATTAATGATTGCCCTAATCTCCAAGTTTCCCTCCGGACGAATGGATATTTGGACTCCGAGAACCAAGGTGGAGCACGGCTTGCTTAGTCCGCGAACGAGCTCTAGACTAGTTGCTTCAAGTTTGAGCTCCGTTAAAGCCTCGTGAAAGAATTGCTGAAACCTTTGGCTTACTGTCTCTGAGTTGGCCTCCCCTGACTACACTATAAAGGAGTAGGCTGAAAAGCCTACGTGCGCTAGTAGCAAACTACGGCCCAGCAAGCGGAGGCTGAAAAGCCGTAGCGCGCCAGTAGCAAGCGGAGGCTGAAAAGCCGTAGCGCGCCAGTAGCAAGCGGAGGCCCTGACTAGCCACTTTCTTTAGCCGAAGGTTCAGGAGTCGGATCAAAGGTTGGAGATCAAGTATAGAGCTGAGACGGAGCAAACTACGGCCCAGCAAACAGAGGAGGCCGAGGCCAAGCAAGATAGGGACTAAGGCGACGAAGGAGAGGCAGCTGAGTGGAGATAGGATAACCTAAATAATTCACAGGAGAAAGAGAAGAGAAGAGAGATGAGATAGGCACTAAGGATAGGAGCGAAAAGCCACTTTAGAGACCCAACAAACAGAGGAGACGAAGTAACTGAGTTCTAAGGAACGAAGGAGATGAAAGAGAGACACTGAGTTCCGATAGGAACGAAGGAGACGCAGCAGATAGAGGATCTGAAAGAGAGATAGGGTCCGAAGGAGATGACTACACGTGACGGAACTTTCTATCAGTAGGCACTGACTACACTGACTACACGGAATGAAACTAAAGTACTACACTTGAGATGAAGTAGGCCCTGACTGCACTAAACTCTCTATCTGTAGGCCCCCCTTACACAGAACATGACGGAACGGAACTAAAAAGAAGTAGGCCCCCCCCTACGCACAACAACGTACCCTATGTCGGGCTGATCCCAGGAAAGTCCCACGTTCCTAGTAAGCGGGGTCACAGTGGATTGTCAACCCCGATACCGTAGTTTAGAGAGGTGGCGCGGTCTGGTCCCATCCTTGCTACACTAAATTGTTTTCAAAAGAAAGGGATAGGAGTAAGCGCCTCAAGCGCTGGGGCTTACAATAAATAGTATGTTGAATCTCGACCAGGCTCGTGTCCATTTGAAACTGGCGTACTCTTTCTTTGCTTCTGGGTCAAAAGAGTACGTATATCGGAGTGAGACGCTATCCTCTTTAGCTTCTTTTTAGCTTCCTTCGCATGGAGCGTAGCTGTTCCCTGGAGGTTGCCGGGGTTGATAGATTTCTGCCAGGCCAAAGAGGAAGTACTAAATGTCGTATACGAAAGAGAGAGCTGTTGACTGATAGAAGGAATAGAGGGTAACACAGTCCTTAGTGATCTGAGAATTTGTTCTTTCTGGCTTTCTGGTAGCAATAGCTCTTTCCCTTATGGTCAAGCTACTCCGTTCTCTCCTTAGCAGTCGACCCACTTCCGTTCCTTCTCGTCCACTAGTTCTTTCGAGTCCATCCGCGTTCCATTAGGTTCCGTTCCGCAAGCAGACATACAATTGGCAGAAGCCAACGAAGGAAGCCGTTAGGCTGGACCAATAGGGAGAGAAGAGAGGGCGAAGGAGCAGCATATGATAATAGATAATATAGGTAGGTCGGTGGGTAGGAGTGACCAAGTTAGTAGTCCAAAGTGAACAGATTAGAGTACGAACCAAAGGCCCCTCGGTGAGTTTTTCTATAAAGCCGTATGCACTGAAATAGGAGAACCCTCCTTCTCTCTAGGAGACACGGCCCAAAAAATAAAGGGAAGGTAAAAACCTACTCCTTGGCCCAGAAAAGGCTTTAGTTTCTACTGCACAATGGTGTGAAAAAGCTGTATCTGATGGAGCCTACTTGCCCAATGCCATAAGTCCTAAAACAAGGCTCTATCCAAAATAAGGACCCTTAAGGCACGGAAGGAGTCGTCAATGAAGGTGTGCTTCAGCAAGAGGACGAGAAGACAAGAAGGATACTGGTCCACTACTCAAGGACGGTTGGGATCGAACCAGCAATGCGAGCTGCTCCAGCGGTCGCCCTTAGGACTTCTTTAGAATCGGGGAGAGAGAACGCTTTTTTGCATTATAAGAAACAGGCAGGAAAGGTTGAAGACGAAGCATTAAAGCAGTCAATGAGTCACTGAGATGGTAAAGAGGCAGTGGATCATAGTTAGAAGCTAGAGAAAGCATTAGAACCCCTGGCGTTAGCCGAGTCGGCCAGTACTAATGGGTTCGGTAAAGCAAGCATCAAGCTGCCAGATATGGAAAGCTATCCTAACGCCCAGAAAAAATGAAATTGGCCTTTTTTTTTGACAAAAAGTATATCAAAAACACGTGTTTTGGTCGCTTTTCCTTTAACTCCTGCTTCAATTATTTGTCAGGAAAGAAATATTTATTTCCAGGGTGAAGAGATACAAATAAGTTGTCACGGTTGAGAACTAGAGAACGAGAAGTGCAACTTGTGTCAACTCTTCGCCTGCCTTCGACCCGTATCCGACCGAGCAGTGGGAGAAAGAGGAGGGAGAAATTGAATATGGGTTGGGGCTGACTCAACCAATCAATGACCACTTTAATCAGTACCGATATCAGGCCTGGTCACTCTCCTACCTGCTTGTCGCTAGTTCGGTTTATAGTTCGATTACGCATCTAGCTCACGGACAAGCGCTGCTACTCGCCAACCAGGTAGCGGGCTGCTTCCTTCAGTCGGTTATTCAGAGAAAGGATCTGGAAGAAATCGACCTAAGGCCCGGGGGGATCGACCACTAGGGAGATAGAGAGATCTACTGGACCAGGGCTAACCGGCCCCGACGAACCCCTTGGGGTCACGAATGTCGGAGCACCTTGGCGCCCAATTGTTCAATCTGGAATTCCTACACTTGAAAGAAGGAGAGCGGCTTAGGAGCTACTCCGTTTATTTAAAAGGGACAACGAGATTAAAACTCGTCCTTTACTTTCTTTTTATAAGTAAGTAATTGAGCTGCCCCTTGCTCTGTATCCGGGGAACATCTTTGATTTATAGAATAGAATCGCGACTACTAGTACACCTAGCGGCTCGATGCTGGCTTGGATCAAATCCTTGGTAGAGTGTTCAATCTACTAGCCGCATCTAATCGTTCGCTGCTTTAATTATATGAAACTACTTGAATCTAACTGCCTTGTTTTGGATTAATTTGAAAGAACAGCATTTAATTGTATGAAAAACCAGCTGAATGAAACATGAAATAGTGGAAACGTATTTATACATAGAATAGAAACCGGAATGAGCGCACCATTCAAAATAGGAAGCTCGAAAACTAGTATGTAACTGAAACCAAACTACTTCCCTACTAACTCGACCGGAACTACTTCCATATTGAAACTGCTGGATCGTTCAAACGAATAGGAACTCCTTGAGTTCAAAAGAACTAGATCCACCTGAGTCTCTTCACTGTTTCTTCAAACAAATAGAGAAGAAAAGTTATGCTATTCCACATTCCTCCGCCGGTTCGTTCGAAAAGCCAAAAAACGAACGTGATGGGGTCCGCCCCGCGCCCCATCCCCAGTTCAATTTCATTAGAACTGGGCCCAGCTTTACCTTCCTACTCCCTCCAACCAAAGAAGTCTCCCTTCAAATGCATATTCCAAGAAATATAGAATAGAGTTTTTTAAATAAGTTTGGAAATACTCACAATTGGTGCCATTTAACATATATAGGTCGATTATATCATTTGGTTAGAGGTTATTATAAAAATTTTTACTCTCGTTGTAGTATAGACTTCGGAGTCTATTCTCCTGCATTTCAAGAAGAATCTCAGGTAGTTTTTCCGCCCCCCCATGCCTATCTTGCAACATAGACACGATCTGATCCACCTTTTCAGGAGCAGGTCGCCTAAGATGCTCTTCGTTCCGCAATTAGCGGATGAGATTCCCAATACTGTGTTCGTGATCCCATATCCATTGGAAGGGCAGGGAATCGAAATCTATTTTAGGCACAATATCGCCCTCATCCGCTCTCGGAGGAACCGGGGGGGG